TTGGAGAGGATGCAGAAACCTCAACAGAACCCTCATTGGGAGAAAGCTTGTTGGGATAAAGATCATCAATATTTATTGAATAGATATTTATTGAATTTATGGACAAAATGGAATTTGGGATTGTTAACTGAAATCTTTTCCAATCGAGAACACAAGCTCTTCGACTTTCTATTTATCATTTGTTCCAATTCTTCACATCGAATCCATATATTCAATTTAGTGTTACTTTTCATATCACTAATCTTTCCATATCGTTCGAGTAAGAAAAGTGTGGTAGAAACAAACTATTTACATTTGTCAAAAAGAGTTTCTGTTACTCGTATGAACCACAGTAAATGTGAACGGGGAATGCAAGGCGAATCGAATACTTTAAAAAAAAAACATGCTTGTAAGAAAGATAATAAGAGAGATAATAGAATAATCTCGGAAGAGGATAAAGCAGCTATTAATAAAGAGAAAGACTTTAATATTTTCAGTTCAGGGAAAGGATATGCTGATTTTCAGATATATTTCACTTTAAATTCGACTGAGAATAAGTATTTGGATTGCGGAAAAAATCTTTCTGAATGGCTTTTTCAGAGAGAATATATTAACCACGAACGTATCAATGAGCAACTAATAAACAATTCGGCTATTCGACGGTATTTTCCTTCTGTTCTTACCGGGACGGAGCAAGATAAAATAGAATCAATTTCAAAGTTTTATTTGTCAATCTCTCAAGAATCTTTTGCGAAAGACATAGAATATGTAATAAATAATTTATTTCCGGGAGAAAGAGAAATTTTAATTGATAATTTTCCAAAATCGATTCGTTATGCTTTTTTGGACATACTACTGATAGAAAAACTAGATATAGATTTTTATAGCACTAAAAGGTCTATCAAAAATATAAAATCATCTGAATTTTTTGAATATTCTATGCGATCAGATGACAATAATAGAATAGTTGATGTGTGGAATATAAGAAAATCCTAAAATATTTGTTTGAATCATTTCGTTCTTCTGGATGCTGGACCTAAAATTACTCGAAGGAATAAATGTGATATAAACATATTGGATTTTATTATATCTGTGAATCGTAGTACATGTTGGAATATTTTTTATCCATTCCGGTCCTCGCGCGAAGACAATGAACAATATATAAATATATTCTACAATTTTTTCCGATCCGAATCATTGGTAACAATAATAGATCGTTTCGTTTTATTAATTACCGAACCTAATGAGTTTCGTGATCATAGTTATAAGAAGCTTATTTTTCATGTAAATCATATAATGGAAGAATTTTATAATGAAATATATATATTATTATCATTATCATCCAATGACAAGAATAAGTTAAACGATAGAAATTCGGGTTTTTTCTCATGTATTTCACCAAATAAAGGTATTACTGGTGAGAATAATGAACATCTACCTTGGATCATTCGGGAAAAATTGATAAAAACTCCTTTTAGGGAAAGTTTAGAAAGATCTCATATAGCAGATCGCGAAACTAATAAATTAATTAAAAATGAAATTCATATATATTTTAAAGAATTATTATTAAATAGATCATATTTAATAAAAAAATCATACTTTCTTTTAAAGAATCAAATTTATTTACTTTGGATAAAAAATGAAGGTTTGTGTAATGTCGCAAGGAATATAAGTAACCGACATTTATTTAATTGGAGAGGAACTGAAAAAAAATGTTTTAATTATTCTAAAGTTTATAAAGATAATAAATATGTCAATTGGAATGCGAATGTATGTGAATGGTCCGATAAAACTAGGAATTTTACAGAATTCTTAAAGAATTTTGTTTCTTCTAAAAAGAACTTTTTTGTAATAGTATACAATGAAATGAGATCTTTCATTAATGAAAATTCGAGTGGTCGATATGTGAAACTTAATAACAATTACTTTAAGTTTTTTTTAATTCGTAAAAACTTTATAAAGGTGTTTGAGTTTCTGATTTATAAGTTCAAAGATTTTTTTTATACATTGAGTTCTTTGTCAAGTTTCATTGATACTAGAAGTATTTATTCAAAAATAAATGTTTTAGATAATCGTGAATTAGAATTTGAATTTTTGATCGATGAAAAATCAATAGCACCCTCGTCTCCGAATAGGATATCAGTAGATCAATTTATCATCGATGTATTCCACAACGAATTCAACAATGATATTGATTGCATAGAACCACTTGCTACTTTTTCCATATTTAAGAATCAAGACAATTTGAATCCCGCAAAACTATTTAATGAGAGTTCCCTGAGAACTTATTTTTGTGGGGCAAATACATTAGAGTTTTCGGATTATTTGAATCATCTCCAATTGGATCCCAATAAGAGATGGTCTTTCTTCTTCCTCCGCAATACGAAGAAAAATCCTATTCGAAACTATGATCTTACATATGAACAATTATTAAATATTTTACCTATATATATATATCCTTCGTCTATCGTTGAAATAATATCTTTTCTATCGGAAAAGGAAATTTTTTCAATTATTCGATCACAGATATCCGAGATTTCTTCCCCTGAGTATCTAAAAAGAGGTTGTGATCAAATATTTGCATTTGTTTATAACTTATATAAATTAAATTCATTAACTGAAACTAATTCATTTATTCGTGGAAAAAGAAATATTGACTTTATTAGAAACTTTCCTATTATAGCACCTTTAACGGAAAAACAAATAGTAAATTTCGAGATTACTTACTATTACCAGTCAATTCTCGCTACAAAAGAGTTTGATATTTTCTTGGGTAAAAGGACTTTAAACCCGAAACTGAGTCTTATTCAAAATAAATCTTACGAAAATAATGTGCTCTCTGAAATTTTCGGAGGGATTCGGAGTAGAACCGACGGAATGCTTTATCGGATCAAAGAATTGTTTGGAAGAGATAGTCTAATGGAAGATTCGAGAAACGGGATTGAAAACGAGGTTATGGATAGGGAAAGAACCAATTTAAATTTATTCAATTCCTTCGGAGAAAATGAAATTATTTCTTTATCATTTTTTTCACCACATCTAAAGGAATTAGTTAAAGAAACGAAAATGTATGTGATATCTCAAAAAGATGATATTTCTAAAAAATATAAATTGCTCGAGCCGTATATGCTGTGGTTTTTTACTCGCGAATGGTGGGAGTACTTTTATAATATATTCTTCTCAGAAGCATTTTCAAGGATATTACTAAACAGCAATTATCATATTTCGCACACTGGGGATGTAGGAAAAATAAGAATTGAAATAGGAATTGGTGATCAACCAAACAAACCATTATTTAATTTTAAATTCAGAAGGTCATTAATAAATATAAATCATTGGAATGATGAATATTTATTAATAGGTTTTTTTATCCTTGTTCTCTTACTCTCTGAAAACTCGGACCATATTGACCTATGGAGACGCTTCGGAATATTTGAATACTTAACAAATTCTTTACAAAAATATCGTTTGGATGCGTTTATGTATCCCCATTTGGATACGATATATCATCATTCGAAATACCTTCATCCTTGGGTATTATATTATTCAACATTCTTTTATTGGATATTTTATTATTTGATATTATTCCATCATTTGATATTCCCTCATCGGATATTCCATTATTTGTTTAGTAGAAGAAACAAATATATATATATATATAATTTTATAGGGATAAGGATAAGGAGTTTCCACTATTTTCTGATAAATATCAATTATTTTTGGAAAGAGATTAATAAATATTTATCCACAAATGAAAAAATTAAAATATGGTTAAATAATAATGAAAGCCCGGACCCTTTTTCGATAGAGAAAGAATTATTGATTCAGTCCCTAATAACAGAAAAAAATGTTTTTCAGTATGGATCGAATACTACTTATCGTAATTCATTGAATAATTATTTTGGTTATCGAATTACTAATAAAGAAGGGCTTTATTACTTAGTATATTTGGCTGAAAGCTATAAGAAGGATCTAATGAATTACCCGCTTAATCAATTTGATTCAGCGGAATCTCGGGTTTTCCTCGCGTTTCAGCAAAGAATGACTTCATTGAATCTTAAATCTAGAATGATTTCTGCTCCATTCGAATTAGGATTATCCCTTTCCAAAGGGATTTTACTAATAAGTACCACGGAAACGGAAATAGAAAGATCATCATATTTAATAGAAGATCTAGCAGTAGACTCTTGTGTTTCTTTAATACAAATATCTATGAGGTATTTGTATAAAGAGGATTATTCATATAGATGTGATCATTACATTATAGAGAATGAGATGACACTTTTTATGAGAATTCTGTGCCGATTAATTTCTATCTTGGAAGCAGTGAAAAAAATGCCCCCCTCCATAATATGGATCAAAAATATTCATGAAGTGAATGATATCATAGTTAAAACTCAACTAGAACCTAGTAAACCTAGTGTTGAAGTATTATCACTTCAATTACATTTATTATTAATATCTTTCACTGAGATTGCCAATAATACTTCTAGTAGTATGATTGTTATTGGTTCAACTCATCTTCCCGAAAAAATGGATCCATCTCTAATATGTCCAAATCGATTAGATAGATTAATAAATATTCGAATGCTTAGTATCTCAGAACGGCAGAAGGGATTTCCTATTCCCCTACGTAGCAAATGTTCTTCTCATCTAGAGAATATTGATTGGTCTTTTCTCAATGAGTTTGGATATGGAACCTTCTCTTATTACGCATTACGAGATTTAGAGTCAATTGCTAATGAATTTTTATTATTCGGTATTTCCCGTGATGAATGGGTTTTCTGCAATAATAAAATCAGAGCTTTTTTCTATGGACAAATCATTCCCAATGACGTTTTTTACAAAGCTTTTGTTGATAGGTTTTTCGATTGCGAAAAGTATATAGATATTAGTCGAAATTACGAAAAACATCTTTATAGAGTAGGAAAGGCTATTGAGAACATAGTTATAAGAAGTATTAAAACGAGCCCTCTATGTGAAGGTAAATCTACTGACATTTTTTTGAAAGGCAATTTTGATGATTTGTTTAAATATTTAGAATCTTCTATTACCGAAAACACTATAAAAGAATTTACTATATTATCCTATATTCTGGGGTGCTTCGCTGGATTAGCAGCTCGAGATTCTTGGTTTATATCGGAAAATAAAGAAGAAAATTCGATCTTTTTCGAGGATGAATATGAAAATTCTTTCGATATAGCCTGTTCTTTTTCGGAGAATCTTTTGGTAGAATTTCCATGGTTGGAAACACATCAAGATAATTCTATTAATAATGAAATTAATAATAAAGTAAGATTTGCTTCTCATCCTGAAACAAGAGTTCCTATGATTATAATGCAAATGCAAAAATTTTATACTTTTTCATACAGGAGGGCGGTGAGAAGATACGGAATGGCGACCGATACAGCTTTTACTTTCAATAAACGGCGTCTCGATTTTTTTTGCGATAACTTATATTGGATAGGAATACCGGATAAATTCTTTCAATTTGAATCTGAAATAGCAGCACTTTATGGAAAGAATATAACGAAACCGCTTTTCTGTTTAAAATCTATTTTTTATTATCCTTTTCGTTATGGTTATAAGAGGTTCTCATATGAAGAATCCCTGAAAATCTTAGAGATAATAGAGTCCCAAATGGAAGAGGTTTTATTTAAAGAACAATCTGTAATATTTGAGATCCCTCCATCGACGAAATATCAATTATCTTATGAACCATTGTTATTCATGAGGAAACGATTTGTCTGGGATCCCACAGATTTATCAATATTTGAAAAAAATCCCCCTGTTTTATTTTCACTTCGAGAATTATTTGTGGATAAAGAAACGATAAAACAGCTTTATATTATTTACGAAGAAAAATTTAAAGTTTTAAAGGTGAGAAGAGATTTCAGAGACTTTTCTGTTTATTATAAAGAGGAAGAAGAAGAGGAAGATGAAGAAAATTTAAAAGATGAAAATGAAGATGAAGAAAATTTAAAAGATGAAGATGAAGAAATAAATAGCAAAAGTAAATTGGAAAATAAATTCGAACGGAATTTTGGTGTCCTACTCGAATATGTATACGGAAAAAAATCCGAAGCTTTGTATGAACCCTGGTTGATTGAATCTTCGTCAAAGAGTGATTTGTTTTTTATTCGTCTCGAATCATTGAATAATTACGAAGAATGGCTTGACGTAAATAGTTCATTATATACTTTCATTCATAGTACTCTTTTTGAAAGTCACAAATATTTATCAAATTTATTTATATCTAACAGAATGTCATTGAATAATATAATGAAAATGCTTCTGAAGGATAGAAATATTTTTCAAAAGGAAATTGAAACTTTACTTTAAAAAAAATTTCCATATCGAACCCAGAAAAATAATTAACAAAAAGATTTTGTAAAGAAGGCGCTTCATTTACCTCCGTGTAGGCTAGGTCGCCCCTACAAAGTTGGTTATGTCTATCCATGAGATAGTAGGCATTAAGGAAGTGGGGAAATCAATATCGAGAATTAATTATCATAATATTGACTATGAATTATGAGAAAGCTACAAGAATAGTCGCTTAAGAAGAATATTTAATTAATAAAAGATAAAAATAAATTAAAAAAAATAGGATATTTTCAAAACGAAAGTGGCAGTTCATGGGAAAGGTGGAATCGGTAAATCAACGACAAGTTGCAATATTCCAATTGCTTCAGCAAGACGTGGTAAACGAGTTTCACAAATTGGATGTGATCCTAAACATGATAGTACTTTTACCCTTACAGGATTTTTGATACCTACCATTATAGATACTTCACAATCCAAGGATTATCATTATGAAGATGTTTGGCCCGAAGACGTAATTTATAAAGGTTATGGGGGGGTTGATTGCGTGGAAGCGGGAGGACCACCCGCAGGAGCTGGGTGTGGAGGATATGCAGTAGGAGAGACTGTTAAATTGTTGAAGGAATTAAACGCTTCTTATGAATATGATATTATTTCGTTTGATGTATTAGGTGATGTAGTCTGTGGAGGTTTTGCTTCTCCATTAAATTATGCAGATTTTTGCATTATAATTACAGATAATGGATTTGACGCATTATTTGCAACTAATCGTATTGCTGCTTCTGTTGGGGAAAAGGCGCGTACACACCCACTTCGCCCGGCGGGCTTGGTAGGAAATCGCACATCGGAAAGAGATCTTATTGATAAATATGTAGAAGCTTGTTCAATGCCCGTATTAGAAGTATTACCTCTCATTGAACATATCCGAGTATCTAGAGTGAGGGGTAAAACATTATTTGAAATGGTTGAATCTCAGCCCTCTCTTAACTATGTTTGTGATTTTTATTCAAATATAGCGGACCAAATATTATCTAAACCAGAAGGAATTGTACCGAAAGAAGTTTCCGATCGAGAATTATTTAGTTTACTTTCCGATTTTTATTCAAATCCTATCGGGAATAGGGAAGAGAAAAACGATCGAGAGAATTCGCTTGATTCTATGATAATAATTTAAGACTTAAATTATTTTGTTCATTAATCAAAGAAATATATCTATGTCAGTGAAAACATCTGAAACTCTCACTTTTGAATGCGAAACAGGTAACTATCATACTTTTTGTCCCATTAGCTGTGTAGCTTGGTTATATCAAAAAATTGAAGATAGTTTTTTTCTGGTGGTAGGTACAAAAACATGTGGTTATTTCCTGCAAAATGCCCTCGGAGTTATGATCTTCGCGGAACCCCGTTATGCCATGGCAGAATTGGAAGAAGGAGATATTTCAGCTCAATTAAATGATTATGAAGAGTTAAAAAGACTTTGTTCTCAAATAATAAAAAATAGAAATCCTAGTGTTATTATATGGATCGGTACTTGTACCACGGAAATAATAAAGATGGATTTGGAGGGCATGGCACCAGAACTGGAAAATGAAATCGGGATACCAGTTATAGTAGCGAGAGCAAATGGACTGGACTATGCCTTCACTCAGGGAGAAGATACTGTACTAGCTGCTATGGTACATCGTTGTGCCGAACGAGATTCCTATTTATTAGGTGATGAACGAAACCAAACCGTACAGAATCAAGCTTTACAAGATTCCTTTTTCTTTCCCGGGAATAAGGAAGAGACTCTCGAACCTATTATGAATCCTAAGAAAAATCCTCCTTTAGTTCTCTTTGGATCCCTACCTTCGAGCGTTGCTTTTCAACTTGGTTTAGAATTGAAACGCCAATCTATTCAAATATCAGGTTGGTTACCTGCTCAGAAATATAATAATCTTCCATTATTAGGCGATGGGGTTTACGTTTGTGGTGTTAATCCATTTTTGAGTCGTACAGCAACAACTTTAATGCGACGTCGGAAATGCAGATTGATTGGAGCACCCTTTCCTATCGGTCCCGATGGAACACGTGCTTGGATTGAAAAGATTTGTTCTGTGTTTGACATTGAACCTCGAGGCTTAGGGGAAAGGGAGGAACAAGTGTGGGAAAGCTTGGAAGATTATCTCGATTTGGTACGCGGAAAATCCGTATTCTTTATGGGAGACAATCTTCTAGAAGTATCTCTAGCACGATTCCTAATTAGGTGTGGAATGATTGTTTATGAAATTGGTATTCCATATATGGATAAACGATACCAAGCTGCTGAATTAGCATTTTTACAGAATACGTGTGGGAACATGTGTGTTCCCGTGCCACGAATCGTAGAGAAACCAGATAATTATAATCAGATACAACGTATGCGTGAGTTACAACCTGACTTAGCCATTACTGGGATGGCTCACGCTAATCCATTGGAAGCAAGAAAAATTAATACCAAGTGGTCAGTCGAATTTACCTTTGCTCAAATTCATGGGTTCACCAATGCAAGAGATATTCTTGAACTTGTTACTCGTTCATTACGACGTAATAATGGTTTAGAAGATTTTGGTTGGACCAGCTTAGTGAAAAGGGATAAATAATTTAAGAATGTAATAAAATTTTTGAATTTATGAAATAAAATATTTGGAGAATTTAAACAGAAAAAACTTATTAATCAGTAAGAATGTTATATAAAAGATTTTATTAACAAGTTTATTATTCTTGAATATTTGTATTTATTTATATATAAAGGGAAGGAACAATACTAGTGTGGTCTGTATATGCTATGCGGAAGTGAATGCTTTTCGCTTTGTTCTACGTATCAATAACGAGATATACAACATATATCTTGTTATTGGTATATATCTCATCGTAATTCATATGAAGTATTGAGGGCAGTGAATCAATGGAGGTATTTGTCTTTCCAAAGGGACAGGTATATTGGTATCTCAGAAATAAAACTGGACGACCTTAAGATAGGTACTAAAGTCCTATTTTTCATACGGATATATATATAGATAATAATGAATATGCTATAATAATCTTATGATTCTGTATCATCCCCATGCTTAGAGTATTCCCCGGATGGTCCGAATCCGGAGACATTGATGAATCACGAGGATTCGAAGATATAAAAATATCTCTTCAACGAATTAATAACACAATATTTTTTATTCACTACAAAATAAATGGTATATTTATATGTGATAACAAAGTCTTCAATATTATGATTAAATCATACATAAAATGTTCGGACCGTAGATACCTATCCCGATTTCGGACCTATACTTTAATATATATATATATATATATATATATTAGTAAAAAAAAGTAAATTCATGAGGTAATGGTCATTGATTAAGAAAGCGGAGGAATACATATCAGTGCGCCATTGCTACTCCAATTCTTAAGATTATATCTACTTAATCAATCCTTGATTTTGATTTCTTATCTTTTTATCTTTTAAAAATCTTTCTTTGACCAAAAATATATTTTAATTTTAAATATGAAGATCATAGTCATATTTCATCATTATATTATTAATAATATGAACATACCTGATATTAATCCGAATAAATAATAAGATATTCTTCCTCCTTCTCCATATCTCAATACTTCCCCTCCGAAAAAACTTGAGATACCGACGCCATTGACAATCCCATCGAGGATCCGTTGATCAGGAAAAGAAATTATTTCGGCTAATGTTCGTGTACCTCAAACAAATACCGTATTATAATATCCATCTATATAACCTCGAGAATACGACCAATTGTATAAGGAACTTGGAAAATAACCTAAAATTCCTTCTGATTGAGGATCCGTTTCTTCTTGTAGGTTCCGCGAGAGAAAGAGAGGTCCGTAAAGAATAAGAGCAATAAATATTCCCAAAAATGCTGTACCAACCGAAGTAGTTGCATTTATCCAGAATTCTTCAGAATCCATTTTATGAGAATAACTCAATGATGGATCCAGCCAATAGGATAATAAATCAAAACCCATTTTTTCTTTAGAAAAAGGAACTCCTATAAATCCAACGAACAAAGTGGGTATTGTTGGCACGAGTAAGGGGAATAACATTATATTATTCGATTCCTTGGGATATAAAGGATATTCTTTCTGAGAATAATGAGTCGAAACAGGATTCTCCATCTCTTTCTCACCAGATTCTTCAATATTCTCTAGAGGATTAAATAATTCTAATTCTTTCGAACCCTTTTTATTTTGTACGAATGACAACGCAAAATCCATTCCCTTACAAGATTTTCTAGTTTGATTTTCCTCCCATATAGAAACAGAAGGAGAAATAGAATGTTTGTTGAATGGGTTGGCACGAAAATCTCCTTCGGGAGTGGGGAAATACATACGGAACATATAGAATCCAGTTAGTCCTGCTATAAACCAAGCCATCCACCCGAGAATGGGAAAGTATAACCGACTATCGGCAAGAATCTCATCTTTGGACCGAAAACAAGCAAAAGGTGGAATACCGCAAGGAGAGAGTGTGCCTAGAAGAAAAGTGGTTCCTGTAATTGGCATGTATTTTCTCAAGCCACCCATAAAAGCCATATTTTGGCTTTTATCGGGACAATATCCAACAATAGGTTCCATAGAATGAATGACCGATCCGGATCCAGGAAATGATAGAGCCTTAGAATAAGCATGCGTAATAAGATGGAACAGAGCAGCTCGATAAGAACCTATACCTGGGGCTAACATAATGTAACCTAATTGGGACATTGTAGAATAAGCTAAGACTCTTTTAAGATCTTTTTGAGCAAGAGCTATTGTGGCTCCTAATAGGGCTGTTATTCCACCTATCCGAGAGATTAGGCTCATCATAAGGGGTAAAGCTTTGAAGAGCGGGAACATTCGAGCCACGAGAAAGATTCCCGCTGCTACCATAGTAGCAGCATGAATAGGGGCTGAAATAGGAGTGGGTCCTTCCATAGCATCAGGCAACCATACATGAAGTGGAGATTGCGCGGATTTAGCTACTGAACCTGGGAATGGGGAGAGAGCACAGAAGGTAGCAAAAAATAAACTAACTTCATGATTGGCGAGCAACTTATTGAATAATTCAGATAAATCTTCAAATTCAAAACTGCCTGTTATCCGATAGGAACCTGAGATTCCCAATGATGATCCGGAATCTCCTACACGATTAGTTATAGAAGCTTTTTGACGAGCATTAGCTGCATTAGGTCGAGTGAACCGAAAACCTATTAATGAATAAGAGCACATTCCTACTAATTCCCGAAAGATATGAATTTGTATTAGATTGGGACTAAGAACCAATCCTGGCATGGGGGCATTGGAGAGACTGGGATAAGCGAAGAACCTTAGATATCCTTGGTCATGAGGCATATAACTGTCACTGTGAATCGTAACCATAACTCCTATAGTAGTAATTGGTACTGACATAATGGGAGTGAGTGGATCAATCAAATAACCTACTTCCAAAGTAACATTTTTATTGTGAATCCAAGACCATAAGTATCGATAAATGGGATTACCATTAATTTGTTGCCAAGAAAGGTGGGGAGGAATGAACATAGCTGTGCCTAGCAGTGAAATGCTGATAATGGCATATATACGACGAAGATTTTTAGTTGCCTTTGGAAAGAAAAACAATCCCAATCCTATTAGAATGGAGGATATAAGTGGAAATAAAGGCACCATCCAAGCATGATATATTAGTTTCATAGAAGATTCTTTCGGGAATGAAACTATTTCATTTTTGGTTTATAATTTACAGTATGGGGGAAGAAAAAAGGGAATAAGTGAATGATGAAATTATATCCCATTTATTCGAAATCTTTATTCGAATGAAATTTGGATCAATAAAATTGATTCTTCTTCATTCAAAAAATAACTGAAATATTACTAAAAAAATTTCTCTTATTATAAAGCAATGAGTTATTATAAAGCAATGAGATTTTACATGTATCTCCCTAATTAAGAGATATTTTCCATTTCTATCAGAAAATTAGTTGTTCGTAGCAAAACTTGATGAAGGATGGAACAATTGGAAAGGAAATATTTGCTTGTTCTACTCCAGTTACTAACATTTAATTTCGATTTTCCAATCTATAACCATTTCCTATTTATAAATCCAATTTTGTAATGAATGCATACGCAGTAATTGAAACCGGAGGTGAGCAAATCCGAGTGGAACCAGGAAGATTTTATGATGTTCGTCATTCCGCGTCATTGAGACCAAATCTCTCGAGCCCAAATACTAAAATATTAATCTATCGAGTATTAATGATTTATCATGAATCTACCATAAATCTTGGACATCCCTGGTTGGGAGGTGCAGTAGTCAAAGGAAGAATTCTGCAGTCCCATCTTGAAAACAGAATTACCATTCATAAAAAGCGTTCTGGAAAGAAAACATGACGTAAGTTAGGACATCGACAAAATTTGGTTCGATTTGTAGTGGATTCCATCTGTCCAAATGGGAAAGATTTATATGAATAAATTAATTATTCATATGACACGATTCCCAATATCAATATTATGGGAAGCCTTTATTTTCTAAGCGTAAATCCTTCAATTATTTAAAAAAATGACTATACACAAACTATACATGTTTCTGCAAAAATATACATATATATAGAGGCATTCCTCGTTATGGCGGTCCCAAAGAAGCGTACTTCTAAATCGAAAAAGAAAAGTCGTAAAACTGTATGGACAGAAAAAGCTAATCGGGCTGCGGTAAAAGCTTTTCCTCTAGCTCAATCTATTTCAACTGGTCGTTCCAATAGTTTTTACTATACAACAAAATAAAATCTGAATAATCTGAAATTGAATCCATTCATAAATCAGATGAATTACGACATAGATATAGATAAAGATACTGTATCTTCTAAAGAAAATGCTCCCGTGTATGGAAAAAATAATTCTTCCATACAAAAAAAAGAATAGTTTAATTTACGAATTTCTGGATTTTATTAAGCTATAACTATATATGAAATATTATATATATATATAATAGAATAATCTTTTTCAATAAGATAAGAATATTTGATATGAAAATCCTTTTCTATATTTCTCCCTTTATAGATCCGGAATAGCTTTTATCTTTCCTTCCTCTCCACTAAGTTTAAAGATGTTCATTCTGTTATGAAGCCCAACGAAAAGATTCTTCTCGGAGCAGCGGGATTTGAACCCACGACCTCCATCACCCCAAGATGATACGCTACCTAGCTGCGCTATGCTCCGTTACAACAGAATAATTCATTATAATATTCTAATTAGTGAAAGTTTATATTTAAGATTACCATATAATTTAATTATAATGTTATTTGACATTTTAGTATAAAGCATGCTATTATGTTCTACGACGAGCCGCCATGGTGAAATTGGTAGACACGCTGCTCTTAGGAAGCAGTGCTAAAGCATCTCGGTTCGAATCCGAGTGGCGGCATCCTTGCACCTATAAAATATAAATAGATTGATTCTTCATTAAATTAAGGTCGTTTTACATTTGGAATTTAAGATCTATTCATCTTATTTATTTATTTATATTTTATATAAATATATATTTATTTATAATAAATCAATCTGTGAAATGAAATTTTTTAATTAGTTCATTCCAGAATAATAATGTAATGTAAAAAATTTAAATTATTACGATACTCAGAACCTTGGAACATATATTAGCTCACACACCTCTCTTTCTCCTTTTTTCCGTCACCCTTCCCTATTGGGGAAAATTGGTCTATATAAGAAACAAGAAACTGAGCAATTTAGGCCGAAGAAGCGTGATAATTACTTTTATTTGTATAACAGGATTTCTATCAACTCGCTGGCTTTACCCCGGGCATTCACCATTAAGTAACTCATATGAGTCACCTATGTTTCCTTCACGGAGCTTCCGTTTAATTCATACGGTTCTGATTCGGAGCCAGAATGATTGGTTGGGTACAATTACTGCACCAAGTGCTATGTTAACTCATGGTTCTGCTACTTCAAGTGTTCCCAGAGAAATGCAGCAATCCACAGTCCTAGTGCCTGCTCTACAATCTCATCGGTTAATGATGCATGTAAGTATGATGATGTTCAGTCACGCAACTCTTTCACGTGGGTCCCTATTAGCAATAGCTCCTTCGGTCATTACATCAAAAAAGAATATGGATACCCCAATAATTATTTCCGGTATAGACTCATCCATCTGGTCCTCCTCAGAAAAGAGCAATGAACGGGGAGAGTGCGATTCACCAAACACTCCCTTTCTGTTATCTATAAATTCTCGTGAAGACCAATTGACTTAACAATCAGATCATTGGAGTTATCGAATTACTAGTCTAGGCTCTCCCCTTTTAACCTTAGGTATTCTTTCTGGAGCAGTGTGGGCTAATGAAGCATGGGGATATTATTGGAACTGGGATCCCAAAGAGACTTGGGCTTCAATCACTTGGCTTATGTTTGCAACTTATATGCATACTAGAGTAACTAAGAGTTGGCGAGGTAAAGAACCAGCAATTGCAGCTTCCTCGGGGTTTTCCACAACTCGGATTCGTTACTTAGGAGTTAATCCCTCAGGAAAAGGTTTACACAGCCATGGATGGTTAAATTAATCCAGGATGTAATTTAAAGTGCACCTTGCTTTGTTTCGTCGATCAAAAGAAAATAATTTTCGAGATTCTATGAAATTGTAAAAATCACTATTTGAAATAAATAATTGTGAAAATCAAATAGTGATTTTTATAATCTGTATTTATTACTCAGAAGTAATCAAACTCTTAACTACCGCTTCCGGAGATCCCAGGATAGAATAAAATCCACCTTGCTGTTCCACAAGGGTAAGACCAGATCGGGATAAAAACCAATGCCTACTATAGGCAACAAAAAGCGAATTAGAATGAGAATCTCTCGTGGTCCAGAATCCATGATGTGGGAAATCGGAGCATTAGAAACCTTATATCCATAGAACATTTGACGTAACATGGGCAACGAGTAAATAGGGGTTAAGATTATTCCAATTGCTTCTATTACGGTAATAATTATTTTTGAAGTAAAGGAGTAGTTTCGACTACCAACCATTCCCAAAGAAACCATTAATTCTGATATGAAGCCACTCATGCCCGGTAATGCGAGAGATGCTACTGGAAAGCTACTAAACATGGTGAATGTTTTAGGCATTGAAACAGCTATTCCCCCCATTCGGTCAATGAAAAGGGTACGTATTCTATCATAACTTGTTCCTGCCGAAGAAAAAAGGGCAGCACCAATTAATCCGTGAGGAATCATCTGTGGAATAGCTCCATTAAGGCCTATATCCGTTACGAAACCAATACCAATAGGTACGAAACCCATATGAGATACTGATGAATAAGCAATTCTTCTCTTTAAATTACGTTGACTTAAAGGGATTGGAGCTGCATAAACGATTTGAATTGCTCCCACTATTACTAACCATGGGGAAAATATGGAATGGGCATGGGGCAATAATTCCATATTAATCCGAATTGGTCCATATCCTCCCATTTTCAAGAGAATCCCAGCTGGAAGCATACATGTACTATAATGTGCTTCCCCATGAGTATCTGGCAACCAGGTGTGTAAGGGAAAGATTGGTAGTTTCACAGCATAAGCTACGGGGAAGCTTAGGTATAAGACTATTTCTAATACTATAGGATAGGATTTATTAGCTAAATTTTGAGAGTCCAATGTTGGTTCATCAGATCCATAGAGACTCATAGTTAAAGCTCCTATTGGGAGAAAAATGGAACCACCTGCAGTGTACAAAATAAATTTTGTGGCTGCGTATAGACGCCTTTTCCCCCCCCACATGGACAAAGGTAAGTGAACAGGAATTAGTTCCGGCTCCCACATAAAAAAAGAAAGTGAAGTATCTTGAGGAGCGGATGATCCTACCTGGCCGCCGTACATTGCTAACATCGAGAAATGAAATAATCGTGGACTTCGGGTAACTGGCCAAGCCGCTGAAGTAGCTAAAGTAGTAATGAATCCTGTCGATGAAATAAGCCCAATGGAAAGTCCATCAATCCCCAATCTCCAATGAAAATCAATGGGATTTATCCAATTATAATCTTCTTTCAATTAAATAAATGGATTATTAAAATTGAAATGATAACAAAATATATAGGTTATTAAAAGGAACTCTGACAAGCAAATGCCTGAAGTATACCATCGAACAATCTTATTCCCCCTATAGGGGAATAATGGGATTGATGAACCCGCGGGTATAGGTAAAGGAACAATTATTGTTAGCCAAGGATAGTTGCTCGTGATGAGGATAGGGGGATTTTGAACAGAAAACCCATTCCCAAGATTTTGTTTGAGTATGGGTCTTTATCGAATGAGTACGAATTCCTATTTATTAGAAGAATAGGTTAAACCTTTCAGAAAGAGCCAACCATTCTTTTTCCATAGTATCTATCGGTCAATAAGCTAAACCCGTACTGCGAGTCGTCTCGGATCCCAAATAAACGCGTACACTCAGAAAATCTGTTGGACAAGCGGATTCGCACCTTTTACAACCTACGCAGTCTTCTGTTCTGGGAGCAGGAGCAATCTGGTTAGCCTTACATCCATCCCAAGGTACCGTTTCTGATACATCCGTGAGGCAAGCTCTTACACATTGGGTACAACCAATACATGTATCATAAATCTTTACTGAATGTGCCATTGGATCTATTGATTTCCAACAATACCGGGAGATACCATGAGCCTTAAATTTACTAAGATTTTACCGATGTATTGCTAATGGCAATATTATACCGATAAAATCCATTTGATGAATCTTTGTATTAATGAATATTTGGAATATACAACTTTGATTATTTATCGATTCTGAATGAAACCGATTCGAATTTTTTAGACTTTACTTAATACAACTTAATCATTTATGTTAACCACTAGCATAACAAATAAATGAATTTTATATGAAATAATCTCTATTTGTTTATAAATCGGAATGACATATCAGATCTTTATATATCCTTTTCAAAAGGTGAAGAAAAAAATATAATATATCCAGATTTGTAACTTTATTACCATTTTAACAAATTGAATTGATCAATACGAATTGATTTTCTGTTGCGATAGATAGCTAGAACAATGGCTAATCCAATAGCTGCTTCAGCAGCTGCAATAGCTACAATGGAGATGGAAAAAATCTCTCCTTTTACTTGTTGAATGTCCAAAAAATTGGAAAATGTGACAAGATTTATATTAACTGCATTGAAAATTGACTCGAGACACATAGGTGCTCTGATCATACTCCGACTCGTGATTAATCCGTAAATGCCAATACAGAATAGGAAAGCACCTGGAATAAGTGCATGTTCAAGCATGATCAATTAACTCCTTATGGATCCTAAGGTTCTTAAGTATAAATAAAAGTTAAGTAAGTAAGTATAAAAAAAAGTTTTTATAGTACTCATGAAACGAAAAAATCATCTTTAGCCTATAACACCTCACTCTCCTCCAGTTCAAACATTTTTCCTCGGCGAGCCGTAGTAATAGCTCCTACTAGAGCAACCAAAAGAACTATAGAAAGAAGTTCAAATGGAAGCAAAGAATCGGTTAATAAATGGGATCCAATACGTTGAACGTCATCTGTTAAAGGTTCTTCCACGATCCCACCCGGTAATACAATTAAGGATACTCTAGACCATGATGTATCTAGGATCATAATGATCGGTAGAAAAAAAAGACTTATGCAAAGTGCTAAAGTAATTCCATCTCCTGCAGTCCGGTATGTAGAAAGATGGAAAGATTGTGGCTCATTCGTTGACGTAACAGCAGATACAATTGAAACATTTACGGCTCCTACATGAATCGAGATTTGCACAGCAGCTACAAAGTCCGCATTCAGTAAAAGATATGGAGGGGATATACAAGCGAAAACTGATCCTGAAAGAGGAGCGGAATAAACTATATTTGTGAGCGATACTACTCCTGGACCTCCTAATATGGGACCTGACTCTAAGGAGACAAAAATAGCCTCATGAATTGGTTCAGGTAAATTGATCATGTTCGCAATAAACGAAAGTCCTCTCTTTCAGGATCCTATTCACTGACTCAAAAAAATTACCCTGTTTCTATATAATTATATTCCGAGTTAATTCAGAAAGAAACTCTATATTTATTGTTTTTTCACCCCTTTTTTCCGCTTCTCAATCGAACTCGATGTAAGAATCAGTTACATCTCTTGAATCGAGATGTCCTTCCATAACTCCCTTAGATAAATAATTTAAACTTGGAATAGCTTGAATTGTAGAATCTTTGATCACTGATATGGGCAAACGTCCTAAAGCAATCTGATCATAATTTAATTCATGACGATCATAGGTCGAAAGTTCATATTCTTCAGTCATTGACAAACAGTTCGTGGGACAATATTCGACACAGTTTCCGCAAAATATACAAACTCCAAAATCAATACTGTAACTTTTCAATTGTTTCTTTTTCATGTTCCTTTTCAATTCCCAATCAACAACAGGTAGATTAATTGGACATACACGAACGCATACTTCACAAGCAATACATTTATCAAATTCAAAGTGAATACGTCCACGAAATCGCTCTGATGGAATCAATTTTTCGTAGGGATATTGAATGGTCATAGGTAAACGATTCATGTGATCCAAGGTCACCATAAAACCTCGACCGATATACCTCGCAGCTTGAATTGCTTGTTGACTATAATCCCGGAGTCCATTCACCATGGAAAACATATGGTAGATACCCTCGAATAAATTATTCAATTCTTTTTTTTTTTTTTATCCAACTCATAAGATTGAATAAATATATAAATTATAAATGTGTTTATTATAGAATCTTATTCACATAAATAAATTAAAATTATAGTGAAAGAAGTTGAAAAGAAGCTGTTAATAATAAATTACCCAGGGCGACAGGCAAAAGAAATTTCCAACCAAGATCCAATAATTGGTCCATTCTCACTCTGGGTAAGGTCCATCTTGCCATGATAGAAATGAACAAAGATAAATAAGCTTTAGCTAATGTAATAGTAATTCCTATTGCAATATTGATAACCTCACCAGTTCCATCAGTTGAATTTAATTTTAAGTGGTCGAAAACTGGTAAGAAAGGGATAGAAAAGTTCCATCCGCCCGAATAAAGAACCGTTACGAACAATGAAGAAGCTAATAGGTTTGGATGAGAAGCAACATAGAATAGGCCGAATTTTATACCTGAGTACTCGGTTTGATAACCTGCTATCAATTCTTCCTCTGCTTCTGGTAAATCAAAAGGCAATCTTTCACATTCCGCCGGGGAAGGAATAAAAAAAGCTACGGAACCTATAGGTTGACGCCACAAATTCCATCCCCGAAAACCATATTTGGACTGCGCCTCGACTATATCAACTGTACCCAAGCTGTCGGATAATCATAGTCGATGTTAGCATCACTGTTAGCATCTCTATTCCAGAACCGTACATGAGACTTTAGCTTCATACGGCTCCTCGATGGCTATCGAGAAACAAAAATTTAATGATAATTTTCATAATCAATTGAACCAATGAGATTCTGTCTGCTATAACAATAGAAGCTTTCGAATCTATCTCAGCCTTTACAGTTTTTTTGTTAGTGCTAACTCAAGTCTCTCAGTAGAAGAAGATTTTATATTCTCTATAGGATAGAATTTACTCATGCTCATTTATGATATGAGAGGTGAGAACTGTATGAAGGATTACTTCGTTCCCGATAGTCATTCGTTTAGTAGATAAGGATATACTCCAGATCGGGGTCCTGGGGAAGTACTACTCGGTCGTCCCTACCAACGTCAAGTCCTAATCCCGTTATTGGGAATATCTATAAAAGATGCTTTTTTTACTAATCTTTCGCGTATCTTAGTGTTCCTGACCATCTACTCCTGCCTAATCCTAAGTATGATAGTAATAACTTCATACATTTTATCTTTTGCCCCCGCTGTCGGGCCCCGATAACTAATCTTGAACCCGGGTACACAGTTTTTCCTGCGTTCCGTACGCTTTCACTCTCGTACATAGAGGATGGGACTCGATCCTATTACTGCAAATGAAGAAGCTGTTTGATCTCACCCATATGACTATCTAGTTTTCTAGGATAAGAGGAAAAACTATCTCATCCTTTTAATTGACTCTCTTGTGAAAGAGGTTTAGTATTTCAACGAATCACACGTGGGGATATGGATGACACACGTAAAGCTAAAGGAATTTCATAACTAATGGATTGAGCAGCGGCTCGAAGACCACCCGGGAAAGAATATTTATTATTTGATCCGTATCCCGCCATGAGGGGTCCGAGAAGAGCAATACTTGAAACAGCGATCCAAAAGAAAACACCTGTACCAAGATCAGCTAGAATAATGTTGTGGCCAAAAGGAATTACTAAGTAACTTAGAAAAACTGGTATGATCACCACAGCCGGTCCGATATTGAATAACCATAAATCTCCCCTGGATGGAATAATATCTTCCTTCAATAGTAGCTTTATTCCATCTGCCAGAGCTTGAATAATTCCCGAAGGGCCAGTATATTCAGGTCCAATACGCTGTTGTATCCCTGCAGATATCTTTCTTTCAGGCCATATAATGACTAGAACTCCCATCGTAACTCCTAATACGAGAGTGATGATGGGGATGATAATCCATATAAAACCGAATAAATCTCTTGGAAATCCTAATCTATGGAATAGATTGATAGCTTGTTCCTCAATATCTGTATTAACCACCGTTTCAACGATCAACCTCTCCCGTGATAATATCTATACTACCTAGAATTGTCATAATATCTGCCAATTTCACTCCTTTTAAAAGTTGAGGAAGAATTTGTAAATTGAGGAAACCGGGTGGGCGAATTTTGAATCTCCAAGGAAAGAAAGAATCGTCTCCCATGAAAGAGATACCTAATTCTCCTTTAGGAGCTTCAATTCTAAAATAAAGCTCATTTTTGGGTAACTTGAAAGTGGGAGAGGGCTTTTTACCAATGAACCGATAATCAAAATCATTCCAATTTGATTTATTTACTTGATCAAGCCGTCGAGCTTCCAAATTTTCAAAAGGCCCCCCTGGAATAACTTCCAAAGCTTGTTTGATTATTTTCACGGATTCTCTCATTTCTCCGATTCGTACCAAATAACGAGCTAATGAATCTCCATCTTTTTGCCATTGAATTTGCCAATCCAACTCATCGTAACATTCATGATGATCAACTTTACGAACATCCCATTTTACTCCTGAAGCTCGTGGCATAGGCCCTGATAAACCCCAATTTATGGCTTCTTCTCTACCAATAATACCTACTCCCTCAACTCGCTTCAAAAAGATAGGATTTCGTGTAATAAGTCTTTCATATTCATCCACCTTCGGTAGGAAATAATCACAAAAGTCTAAACATTTGTCTACCCAACCGTAAGGTAGATCTGCGGCTACTCCCCCGATACGAAAATAATTATGCATCATTCGCATACCAGTTGCGGCTTCGAATAAATCATATATCATTTCTCTTTCCCTGAAGATGTAGAAGGAAGGAGTTTATGCACCAATATCAGCCATAAAGGGTCCGAGCCATAACAAATGGGAAGCTATGCGACTTAACTCTAGCATAATGATTCTTATATAACTAGCTCTTTTAGGCACCTGAATATTGGTCAATCTTTCTGGTGCATTTGCTGTTACTGCTTCTGCGAACATAGTAGCTAAATAATCCCATCGTGTGACGTAGGGAAGATATTGGACAACTGTTCTATTTTCAGCAATCTTTTCCATTCCTCTATGTAAATAACCTAATATGGGTTCACAACCAGTAACATCTTCACCATCTAAGGTAACAATAAGTCGAAGAACACCATGCATTGATGGATGATGAGGGCCCATACTTATTATCATGGGATCTCTCTTTGTAGTGAGCATGGTCGTATGCCGCTCTCCCTCGAATAATTCCAGAAATGAGTAAGAATAAGGAAATTTTCATTCTTCATATTGATATAATTACAGTGGATGCTTAGCTAAAGATTCTAAAAGATAAATTAACGTTTTTTCAGTCCGCGAATACGTAATTGATTAATCAAATTTTCGTAACAGAGTGAATTTTTTTGAGATAGATGAACCAAAAGACGTTCACGTTTTCCTGGGATTTTCCACAAACCTCTCTGAGATGAATAGTCTTTGCCATGCAATTTTAAATGATAGGTAGGTTTCAAAATTCGATTAGTTAAATGGGATATTTGAAACTCAACAGATCCTGTTTGTTTTTCGGGAACCAAAGATGAACGAATCAATTTATTTTTAGCCATAGGAACAACAATTGCTCCTAAATTAATTATATGATGGAGAGAAAAAATAAAAATTTTGGATTGTAGCTAATTAATAGTTTTTTTACAAAAATAAGAGCAAGATTTTCAATATCTTAAGATGTCTATAAAATAGAATAACATTTTTCCAAATATTCTTAAAAAACTGGATAAATTCATAGAGAATAAACAAGATTCTATTTGAGTAGTGGCAAATAGCACATTCTTTCAAATAGTGATGGATAAATAATAAAAAGGTTCGTAATTTCCATATAATATAATCCAAATTTTTATTTAGAGAAATCCTGATGGAATGCTATAAACAATGATAAAAATTGTTCATAACCGAAAATACTGAATGAAAAAGAGAAAAAAAATGCAAACATTTTTTTTCTTTTTTTTTTTTCTCAACTGTTTTTTGAGGGATACATACAAATTCTTGACATAGCGAATCGACTTCCATCATTTGTATTAAACCGAAATCTATTCATACAACCCAGATCTTCCAATCGATAGCTAGACCAAAGAGACCGTTTAATCATTTGAGTTTCATTTGCGTTAAATTTTCGATCTTCTTTTTTTATTGGTTCCTCGTAGTTACGTCTATTCTCCCCGGAACAAGAATTAAATTCTGCTCCTTGATTTCCATTTTCCTCTAGATATAAGGAATTCCATATTCCCAATTGTATACGACGTTTCGAAGGTAAAATATCTTCGAGATTAAATGAATCTGAAATAATTATTTTTTCTTTATTCTCAATAACTTTTACGCGTAGTATAGATTCATGAATGAAATCAGACATTCTTCTAAATCTACTTTTAAAATTTAATAGAATACTTATCATTTTATACATCAGAATCTCGTCGTATAATACTTCTGGTAAACGATGTCCCAAATCTTTGAATATTTTATTTGTGCCATCCATGCAAGTATAGTTATAAAATAGAACTATATTTTTCAATATTTTCTCATAGAGAGACCGAAAATTGACTCCTTCAGCTGAATTTACTCCAAATTTAATGATATTCAGAAGATTCGTTGTATTTCCTACTATTTCCGCTTTCTCTGCTATCTGTTCAGATTTCAAATTCCATCGCTCAATATACTTATGAGATTCTCTTTTCTCAAGTGATCTTTTTTTTGCATAATCATCTTTGTCTTTCCTTAAAAGAGATCTCTTTGGTTCGTGTATGAAACTAAAGTCACAAGTTGTTAGAAATTCATACATTTCTATAATGTTGAATTTTTTTAGAATCTCTGGATATAGCCATGAATATAAATTGGAATTTAAATGAATATTTTTTTTCCTATCAATTCTTTTATACTCACTATTCTTTCTATCATTGACTAATTTATATTTACGTATCTTTTGAATACGATCATTAAACACGATTTCTTTTTTTTCATCTTGCCATATTGGAAATCTTTCAATGTCCGAATCTTCTATAGAAGCAAGATAACTATAAGATAAAAGATTATATTTGTACCGTTCGTTAAGTTTCCCCGTCTCTTTCAGATCCGCAATGAGTTTAGAATAAATCCTTTTTTTATAAGAACATAAAGATTTATATTTGTCAAAATTATCAGAAAAATAATTTTCTATTTGCCAATGTTCAGTAACCTTATCTTTCCATCTCCGTGGTGCAATCTTACGCCATATCCGTAAAGGTACATTACATCGATGAAAACATTGTAACCATTTCTTCCAGTCCTTCTCTTCCAAATCCTGTGGCTTCCTGGAACCGAGTATTCCCTCTTCATTTGAAAAAGCTTCAATATTTTCTTCAATAAAGAGATTTGATATCCGGTGCCTTAATGATTCCACTGGATAAGACTTATTCATCGTTCTCATTTGCCATATTTTGTGAAATACATATGCTTGGGATATTAATCCCGTATCCTGACTAGGATGAACCTTGAAATATTTCATTTCTTTACTAGAAATGATTAAATCTTTATTGAAAAATTTATTATCCTTCGTTTTTGACCGAGAAATTAAAAATTTTATTTTTTTATAAATTAGATCTCTTGTCAATCCCATTTTTAATTGTATTTTGAACCAAATGAGATGAAGAAAAACTATAAAATTTCTATTCATTTTTTTTGAAAGAATCTTGATTAAATAGATCCATTCCTCAATCAATTCCATACTTCTTCTGTGAAAATTCACAATTATTTGATGATTTTGAATTGATATCTTTCTTGATCTCAGTTCTTTCTCATTACCGGGATACACTCCATTCTTCTCTTTTGAATTAATATTAATTTCTAGTTCATCAGAATGGGTCTGTTCAGTAATTCCTCCAATCTGATTACTTTCCGGGGCTATGAAATCCCTTAATTCTTCAATATTCGTTCGAGCTTCATATCCAGATTGATCTGGAATTGCTGATGAAAAATTTTCATTACATTTAATTGTAATTCCAATTGGTAATTCATCAATTATTTTGCTACTTGTCCCAAAATTTGTTCTGTGTTCATTATCTGGTTCAAGGCTAGATATATCATTACTCGTAGTTTTATTGGGCTGAGCATCTAATATTGTTAGATCTTTTTTATAAATATTTGATTCTTTTTTTAATGGAAAAAACTTGTCAAAGATTTCTGTAATTTTTTCCGATAAAATATTTATTTTCCATCTTTTTTTCAATCCCCCAATTAAAGGCTTAAAGAAGGAAGGGTTTTTTTTTATACTGCCAAAGGGTAAATAGGTTTGAAATCCCAAGGCTGTTAAAAAACCATAATCAATTTTTTTATTTTTTGCTATTTTATTTTTTGTTAAACTATATGAATTCGTTTCGAATCCAGGATCACGCCACTTCAAATGAAAAGGATTTATAATTTTTATTTGAAGACCATCTCTATACCACGAAAATGGTAATTTGTTCACCGAAACTTCAGTACCATCATAAGTACATCCTATAAAAAATTCCTTATTCCAATCATTCCAATCTTCTGCCCATTCCTTAGTTTGGAATAATAATAGATAACTAATAGTTTTAAATATTATTAATATAGGTAATACTATATATTTTCTAAAGTATAATTGGCTGATTAAAAAAAAACCTCTTACCCAATGAGCAAGCGGAAAATCAAATCTGTTTGCCGTCGCGAGACGATTAGCTTTTGTTACTACTTTTATAGCAAAAGCCTTTTTCGAAAAAAAGGCTATTAATCCTTTCATTTTTTTCTCAGGATGTGCAAAAGTCGGTTTTACATTTACGCCTATTATGCCCGGAAAAGAGAACGTCGTTTTTTTCAATATTCTCAAAAAAAATGGAGAATGCATTTGCAATTGTAAGGATTCTTGTAATAAAGCTTTACGTCTTCGAGCACGTATGGATCCTAATATCAGGTTCCGACGAAAATCTGGTTGTGTTGCGAAACTTTTTACAAATCTAAATTTTTTATTCTTTTTTCTAATAAAATCTATACTTTTTATTCTGAGGGAACGAATTCCACTGTATACATTCATAAAATCAAATGCATTGTTTATTAGTTTTAAAAATAGAGGTTTTTCTTTTTTAATTTCTCGGAGTTGGGGTTCCTTATAGATCTGTAATATTTCCACTATTAAAGGGGAAGAAAGATTTTCTTTTACTCCAGTAAAGTTACCTGAAGATAAATCATCTGTTTGCCAAGCATATTGAAGTTTCCACCATAGAGAATAATCGTCAGTCAAAATACAAGGTGATTTTGGTATTGCAACTCCTTCACGTAATTCCCTATTCAGAAGAGGATCAAACCCTTTAAGGAAAATATCGTTCCCGTGATCGCATAATTTATTTTTTTTTTCAATAACTTTTTCTATTGAAGATCCTTTGTCTAGAGCTCGAATTCTATTCGTTAATTCATTATTCAAATTATCTTTTCCCTGTTTTTCGGTATCAATCCATTCCTTCTGACAAAGATCTTCGAATGACGAAGGAATATCCGAAAGATTGAAATATTCCTTGAAATTTATTTCAAAAATTGACAAACTAGGTGAAGATGTGAAAGATATTCTTTGTCTCCCATCACTCACACACGCGTCAAAAAAATATTGAGACATCTCTGTTTTTATAGGAGTCATCGCCTTGAAATAAAAAAGATCTTCCTCGACATATCGGAATGGTCGGACCCATTTTCGGTAATCGAATAAGATAGTAGGCCACTTTTTTAACCACGATAACTTTTTAGCTTCCTTTTTTTCAAAATTAGAATATATCCTGTTATCGAAGAGAGGTACAGGAGCTCTACCCAAATATAATAGACAGAGAGCTATATAAATGATACGGGAAGTTCGAGCAAAGAGAATCCTTACTAAAAAAGAAAGCCTATTATCTGTATCTGAATCGGGTTTTAAAACGGAAATAAATTTGGCCAAAATTCCGGGAAAAATGGAACCACCCAACCACCAGCCATAAAGGCTACTTATTACAAATAAAAATTTATTACTATAACGGAAAATAAAGAGTTTGGCTAATCTTGCTAATACAGGACTTGGTAAGAGAACAGGATTGAATAATGAAAGGATAATAATATCCAAAAATGTTAATGTTTTTCCTTCATAGACAAATTGAATATCATCAGATTTCCGGACTATTTTTGCACGCCTAAAATGATAATGATATATTGGTCTTTTTTCTTTTTGCAATCGGTGACATAAAAGATGATGCCAATAAAATAACATGTACGGTAAAACTAGCAAAGTTATTGCATGAGGTTTCACTAACATGACGTAGAGATGTAAATAGTATACCGATAAAATGATTACCAGTTGTCCTACAATTGAAGTTCCAATAACTAATTTAGCATTAGAATCTTTCCCTAAAAGAAAGGTTCTTACGAGTAAGATCTGAGGAAGACCGATAGGTAATGTTGCAACAAATCCGTAATATAGCCCGAATAGGATCAATGGGCTTGAA